GGTCATTCTGACTTTTTTTGATTGAACAGCTATGACACGAGCCGTGAACAGCTTGTTCTCCTTTCGGTTAAAGCTCTCTAGCTTCTAGTTGTATAGAAGGTGCCGAACCATGGCTTTAGGAAAGGTACCGTCTGTCTTCTCTTAATCTATTTCTAGCAGGAATGATTTCGGTGGGTGGGAAAGCACTAGCCCCATTTATGGTTTTTGATCGAGTCAATTCATCTGTCCTTCCTAAGCGCTTTGCTTTCGGGCGATGCCCTTACAAAAAACTTCCTTAAGCCATGTCCTTACCACCAAAAGCAGTTATGCCGACAGTGGCAAGAGCTTCTTCTTGTTCTTCACTAATTCCGGCTAGGGTGAGAAACTCCTAGTGCTAATCTCTCTAAGAAGGAAGAGCCGATTCGTAATAACCTTTCTTTTCGCTGCCATAAGACAGCCCAGGTATTCCCGCAAAAAACGAATTGAACCGGGTCTGGCTGAGCCCTTCTTTCCTTCCTCTAGAAATAGCTGCGGTTAGGCCTGAAAGCCTTCATCGGAGAGTCGTGAACAAGCGAAAGAAGAAGTTCCGATCCCAGCTTCTTAAACAAGAGTTCACAGTCCAACGTATTCAATAGCAATGGAATTGCTCGGGTATTTACTCTGTGCTGTGGCTAATTCGCCCATTAAGGAAAGAATTGAACCTGCATCTTTCAAAGAGTTAGACCGGATCTTGCTAAGACAAACCTTGGATGTTGATGGAGAAAATCCTGCTAGAAATAGGAAGTTGGCAGAGGTAGAATCGGCATCTGTCCTGCCTGCTCGAAAGCCTGCCTTGGCTAGGCTGCTTTAGATTTAGAATAATGGGCTCTGGGCCTTGTGGCAGTGAGAATGGGGCGCGGTTCGCTGAAAATAAAAAGAAGAGGGCTATGGGCCAGTTTCCCTCATAAAGAAATGCATCACTTCTGGATTACCAGACTACATCTGCCTATGAGATTTCACCTTCTACGACATAGACCATTTCGAATGATAGCGGAATGACTCAAGGCTAAGGCCCAAGCAGCAAGAAAAAGAAGGAGCTGCAGAGATTGCTAGGACAGGTACATTTCCTTCGAAGGGAAGGGCTTTCAGCGACCAAGCGAGTAGTTTACACCTTGCTAATGACATAAGTAAAGACACCAGCTTAAAAGCCCCTAGATAGTAATACGTAAGAGGAAGGTGACTAAGCAACTATGCTACTATTAGCACCCCAACCTAAAACCGACTACTGGAAATCCTACTAAGGACGGGCATTCCCTAGTCTTTGGATCACTTGAATCTGACTCCTGGTAAGAAGATCTTTCTATTTTTTTGCCTTCTACCGAATTTCTCCCATCTTCTCTACATCAATGAACTCACTCCATTAGCCCTTACATACTCAAGAGATGCAAAGATAGACTGAGATCTCAGCTAAAAGAATCTCACGATTAGAAGAATTTATAGGTGATTACCTTATCGGGACCCCAAACGCAGGTTTTGAAGCTTAAATCCCGTTGTCTCGTCAAAAAGAAGATAAAGACAAAGCATTGACTTTGTCCATCATTTGAGATTCCCTGGCCTCTACAGACTTGCTTGGAAACCCTTTGAAAGGAAGGGTTGGGACTATTCCCAGATCGGACCAGCCACCCCTTCCTTCACCAGCCTCTTATTGTCTTTTGTTTCGGTATGAAGTATAAGAAATTTTCCCCTGCGAGAACACAACAAACAAGGAGTTCCGTTGTTGGTCTTTTCCCAGTCAACCACTTCAAGTGGAGAAAGCGGGTTTATGAGGGTGACAACCAAAATTACGATACTATACCCAAGGGCTCTCCTTTGATGGCACACCCAACCTAGGACAGTGTACAGGCGCTTATCCAAATCCCACGAAGCTGAAGCACTCGGTTTACGAGCCGCAGACGCTAAAGCAAACGCTCTTGCAAAAGCATCCGAAGACGCATCAGTAAACGTAGAAAGAGATCCTATTCCCTAAGGTAAGGCCTTTGCTATCGCTTGAAACTTCCTTACTTCCCATAGGAAAGGGTGACCATCTTTAAAGCGACTTTCTCAACAAGCTCTAGCTCTAGGTCTTCATCTTTGTAATTTGTAAAAAGTCTCTTCCTTCTCTTCTGACTTCCTTCCCGCGGGGTTGGCCTTTCGCTTCGCTCTAGATCTTCAAACTCTCCTAACCCTTTTTCGGAACTCTTCGGGATCTCACTCGCTGCCTCACATGCAGGTCGATCCTAGTTCGTGCTTTCCCTCTTATTGACTGGTCGACCAAATGATATCGCTTCCCTTTCATGAGGCGGGGCGGGGACGCCACTAGCCCCATTGGCAACCTTCTGAACCAGATATCTCGGGTTCACTCCTCGAACTCGTCACTGTCGGAGCACACCGATAGACCAGGGAACGAAGGCTATAACATAGGAATTAGGTTGCTTGTAAGACTTCCCCTTCCTCCTGCTTAGTTGTCTACTAGGCTGAAAGCGTGCTCTATTGCCAATCCGAATGGTAGGTTGTAGGTTACTTTCCTCCAATCCTCTCTTGGTGGAGTCCTTTGCCTATCACACAGCTCTTGCGCTCTCACAGCGCTCTCAATCCCGTTATCGGAAGAACTTCCCCTTTCTCTTCTTAGCCCGGTTTCTTCTTTTTCTTCTTCTTATCCACTCTTCTTATGTTTTTGCTTCTAGACCAAACGGTGCCCTTCTTGGAGACAAAGGAACTCGATTTTTTCATGCGACTACGGTGTGCAGAAGGCAGAGAAACAGAATTCAAAGATTGAGACTTGAGAATGGGGAATGGGGTTCTGATGATGATATTGTTAAAGGATCAATTTTCAGGCATTTTCAATCTCTTTTCTGTTCAGTGGAGTCTATTCCTGCTCATCACCCTCCTCTTGATAACCATCCTTGTATTTCTAGTGCTCAAGCTGATTTGCTTATTGCTCCTGTCTCAAAGTAAGAAGTTTATGCTGCTATTCAGGCAATGAAACCGTATAAAGCCCCTGAACCGGATGGGCTCCAACCCGTCTTTTTCCAAAAATATTGTAGGTGACACAATTTTCGATCTTGTATGTTCTGCATTTGAGTCAGGTACCTTTCCTATAGAATTGGAGAATACTCTTATTGTTCTTATTCCGAAAGAAACTCACCCCACTACAGCAGCTCATTTTCGTCCTATCAGCTTATGTAATGTGGCTTATAAAATTCTCACCATGAACCGTTTCATTTAAGACCTTGATGAGATTGTTAGTCCCGTTCAGGCTAGTTTCATCCCTGGCTTCTGATAATGTCATCATTGCTCAGGAATTACTTTATTCGATCCGTCGCACTTCTTCTAGACAAGGAGGTATGACTATAAAAATGGATCTTGCTAAGGCGTATGACAGAGTAGATTGGACTCACTAATACTCCCCGAGATTTTGGCTTTCCGGATAAATGCGTAGAGCTCATTATGAATTGTGTTTCCCAGTCCTCTTTATTGTGTGGAATGGTCAAAGGCTTTCCTCCTTTCAGCCTAAACGGGGTCTCCGACAGGGTGATCCATTATCTCCTTATTTGTCTTATGTATGGGGAAGCTCTCTCTTTTAATTGAGAGGAAGGTTAATCGTAATGAAAATGGAAAGCCTTTTTCTTGCTTCGCTTACATGCTTGTTCTATGAGTGGACTACTCCATGGAGGAATACTCCTTAATGTCATATACTGGATGCTCGAGGCTCCCCCAATCGAAAGCTGCGGCAGTTGGGGAGTTTCAAGAAGACCAATGAGCACCCATTGATCGAGTTGGGGAGTTTACCTCTGCCTTCTTCTTTCCGATTGATCAAGTAAAAAAAAATCAAGTTGATTACGAGACTTTCTGATAGAGGATAGTTTCCAGTAGAGCGGGAAGGCTTAGTTAAAAGGAAAGGAAAAGCTTTGACGACTGGGCGGACATACCATACCGAATAAGTGGAGAGAAGGAATAGACCTAGGAAGGAAAGCCCCTCGATACAAAGGAATTGACCCCGGACAGCAGGTAAGGAAATAGGACAATTTCTCAAAGGCTTCTCCGATAAAGACGATCGGGAATGGGGCTCCCTCTCACCAGAGTCTTAATCTCAAAGAAAGGGAATTGGCCCTGATACGGCTTCGAAGACTGTTAGGTATGGACTGCTAGCGGACTGGAAAGAAGGACTTCTTTCATCCTAAAAAGAGTGAAAAGTACCTCAACGAATAGATAAAAGTCAAGAAGAAAGTCTAGCCGGAAGAAACGAATTTACCTACGAAAAAAGAAACTACATGAAAGCAAGCAGAGGAAGCTGAGAGAGAATGGAGGGCAGGGACCCTAATCGACGCAAGGAAGAAAGGGAAGCCTTAGCCGATACGGTAATGGGGATAGACTGATTAACCTACCTTTGAAGAGCTGAAAATCCTTAGATTGCTACCAACTAGACTAACAGATAGAATGAAGAGAGTGCTGGACTTACATACGTTATTTCCTACAAGTTTAAGAAGGGAACTTCTTTTTCAATTGGAAGTGGTGTGTACCTTAACCAAACAAATCTAGTTTAGTGGTAAGGTGTATATGACTTCTTTCGCTTGTTCAAAGAAGATTCTAGTCTGCTTTAAGTGAAATCGTGAATCAAAGCAGAGGTAAAAGAGAGCTTCTTTTTCATATGAGATTTCGATCGAGAATTCTATATAGAGAGGCTAGAGGCGAGATACCATACCGGCCTAGCCTAAGACATGCAAACCTTAGGATCTTGGACGATAGAGAGATTTTTCATTCCGTAAGTAACTTAATTAGTGCTTTTCTAAGAGTAAAAGAAAGGGACACCTGTACCGGCGCCCTTCTTTTCATTTGAAAAATTCGTAATCAGTCTTATTCGCTGAACAAAGGGAACGATCCTAAGTGGCCAAACGAAAGGAGAGCAGACGGTTAAGCAAACCCTAGTTAGTGCGTAGAGAACGGGTATGGTGTTGAAAGCAAAAGAAAATGGCTAAAAGTAGGAAGCCAAAAGGCTAGAGAAAAGGAAAGGCAGAAGCCTAAACAAAACCAAAGAGAGGCTTAATTTAGCGGCACACGAAACTTAGAACGTCGGCAAGAAGATCAAAACATTTCTTCTTTTCCTGCCGCCGATTTGGCATTTCATGCTTATCCGAAGATCTTCCTTCTGCTTGCTTTATGCTTTTGGAGAGAATCCTTTCTGCTTTGTCCATTTCATTTGATTAAGACTCACTCCGCTTAGGCCGCATCTTTGCTTTATTTATTACGTACCAGTGCGTAGGTGTACTTAAGTGCCCCTCCCTTTCGGATTCGGATTTCGTATGAGAATTGGAGTCTGTCGATTAGGGATTGGTGGCATAACTTCCTTCTGTCGCATCTACTCTCGCTTCGTCAATGGAAACTCGTAGGCGTAGGCTTGCTTCGCTCACTCGTATCTGGGCTGGCTTAGAATCAATGCTTTGACCGCTAATGCCTAATCCAAGACCTCTTGCCGATTCCCAGACCTGGTTCACGCTTGAAAGCCAGAGCTAGTCTTCTTTCTTCCCCCAATCTACATGGGCCGCTACTAATAAGAGTTGAGCTGCCGAACCACTACCAGTAGTCCTTCCTCCAACAGATGGGTAGCTGCTGATTCTGTAACAGCTTTTTCTTATCCCCCAGGGAAGTCAGTAAGGTAGCAGGAAGAGATCTACTATACTAGGCCTTGAGTCGGGTTTGAACTCCTCTCACTACTCTCTTTGGTTCTGCCTTTAAGTAAGAGGCCTTACGAGGGCTAATTTCCACGCCCTTTCTATTGCTTGCCTCGCCCCCAGGAGAGTTAGGTTATGCAAATAAGCGCATCGTAAACAAGGTGCATAGCGGTCTTTGCAAGAATAGGGGTTCCTGAATAAGGAATTGTCTCTAGAACAGAACCCTTGATTGGGCCGAGAAAGGAGAATGTTCAAAGCGATACGATAAGAGAACAGGTCTTTTTGGATAAGCTGTTGCCGCTCTTCTGTTAGAGCTCTTTACTTTAGTCCCAAAGAGGATCTCCCCTTACCTTAAAAGGGAGCGTCTCGGTGTTCTCGAAAGGGAATTCTTTGACCGGCGGGTGCGAATCGGTAGTTGTTAAACTAGCTCTGGCTTGATGACTGCTTTACTTTTAGCTTTTTGCGTGGGGCATAGAAGGAGTTGATCCTGGTCGAGGTAAATGGATTATGGATTTAGGAATGAATACCCGGTTCCAGAGAAGGTGCAGATGAATAAGCTTTTTCTGAGCGTAAATAGTAATAGAGTCCTTAATGCGTAACGTAACAAGGGAGCAAGAAAACAGATGCGCCTTACTAAGCCCAGAAAGGGGCTGCGGTTCTTCCTGAATAGCCTCTCCTGTCGAGCCTTTCTTTGCATGCAAGTCTTACCTAAACTCTTCCGAATAAAGCCTAGAGAAGAAGGAGCTACTATGATTTCTTCATTATAGATTAAGATCTTCTTCGAACTTAATGTACAAATAGATAGAATAGCAGCAAATAACATCTTTCTAGTCGCTGCATTTGAAAAAAGAATTGAGGCTTGATTGAGAAAAAATGATTCCCCCCAGAGAAAGAAAGAGACCCCCTTACTTAGTGAGTAGTGAAGAACTATAGAGAAAAAGTTGGTTGGTTGTTTACCAACTAACAGCATGGGACGTTTGGGGCATTTTTTCTCTATATACGAAATTCCAAATTCTTGACCATCTCTTTTTTTAGCTTAGACTAAGGGCACCGATTCCTAGTGCTATAACAGAAACTGCCCTTAACGCGCAAATGAAAGCCCTCACAACACTCGATACCTGCAACTGCTCCTGCTTTTGGTAGTAGATAAACAGGTAAGGGATCTGTGCTTTGCCTTCCTTAGTAAGCCTTCTGCTCTATCGATAGTCCTTGAGGGGATCTCTTACTTCATCGGAACGGACACAAAACTATGGATAGATCCCTGGTTGAACGGCTCACCGTTGATCCACCAGCCATCTAGGTCCCAAAAAAGACACTCAAGTAAAGGAAGGGGCACTTCTTTCGGTCGATTCAATGCTTTTATTTGCATTACAGGTCATTTTAGAGGAAAGAGATCTCGTTTTCAGTCTTTTAGCTATAAAATATTCATTCTTATGCAATTTCGAGTTGGTAGATTCATTGATGCCCCTGCCGATAGAATGGAATGCATGATTTTCGATCTTGTACCGAACTGAAGACCAACTGAATCTCGATAAAGAAAGAGAAGTACAAAAGAAAGAATGAAACTCGCATACCGTTCATCTCAATCGCACTTTTCTTATGATATTTCTTGGTTAAAACGTCCGTGGCAATGTAGGACCAATGGTAACAGAGGTCCGAGTCACATCAGGCTCTGAAAGAGTGGTTTTTGCTTGTTCTTCATCCTCTTCTCTTCCTTCTTTAGGTTGCTGCCTATCGACTTTTGGAGATAACAAGGCCATGAATAAAGAAAAGAGAATGACTGTTTCCGATTGCCCGGAAGAGTGCTTTCCGCCTTCGATTGATTGAGTGCGAGCTCTTTCGTTTTCGAAGGTTAAGGCACGAAGTGCTTAGTTGAACAAAGTGAGACTAAGGGAAGAGCCTTTCAAAGGTCAGGAGCCTCTGTGTAGCCCACACACCAAGGCGATGACGTAGCAGGTTTAAGATAAATAACTAAGGCCATTGTCGATCCCAGACCAAGTGACCTCAGGGAGTCAGATTAGGATTCAGTGACCAAGGGGTAGGAAGAAGAAGCTCTTATTCCGATTCCTCTAGAGAGATGCCGAGAAAGAGCTCTTTTCTCGGGGTTGAGGTTGAAGGAAGGACAAAGAAAGCGCATTTCGTCCGCTGCTCTTTGAGACAAATCTGCTGTTCTTTTATCAGTTGACTTTGGTGCTGTCGTATAATATAAAGAGGAGAAAGGCTGCTTTCTTCCTGTTCTTAGCTCGAAGGGTAGTTAAGTGACGAAAGGGTATTCAGTCACCCAAGGGAAGGGGTATGACAGCACTCTGCATCTTTCTTTGTTGGGATTGCTTTGGCCTTATGTTGTGAGTGAAGGAGATTTCGATTAAGCGGGGTAAGGAAACCGAGCCAAGTAGTTCATTTCGAAAGCCCTTGGTCCAGTGCTTGGGCGCCGATGCAGAATAAAAGGAAGCGGCGCAGTATTGGTGCCTGGGGCAATAGGAAAAGGCGTAAGCGCGGCGATCTTGACTTGACGAATAGGTTCTTTTTTGGAAGCAGGCGAAAAAGGCCCATTTCCTTATTCTAAGAGTTATCTATCGCTCCGGGAAGATGCTCTTTTCAAATTGAAAGGAAGAAGAAGTGATTCGAGGAAAAATCGATGGCATCGCTTTTGCTCTTCCCACCGGTCTCTTTTCCGCTCTTGGTGGGTTGGGTATTGTATTAGAAAGAGGCCTCAGCCTAGAAGAGAGTTCAGTGAGCCATTAGCAGCTCTGGCTCACAGCTTAAATCGGAACTAGCTTTCGAACCAGATATTCGCTACGCCCCTCTTCCCCTGAAGCTGCGAGAGTGACTAGAGAAATGGTAAGTCAGTCTCATTCTATTCCCTGAAAGAGTACCCTCCGGCTCAGGGCAGGTGCTGAAAGCAAGAAAGAGTTTGTTTATCTTATAGTAAGAGAGAGATTGTGATAACAAAACTGCGATTCAGGGATTATAAGATTAGAATAGAAAGTACTCGAAGCTTGAACCCACGAGAAAGAAGGAAGCGGCAAGGAGAGTTCGTTTGCACTAATCTATTGACTATCCCCGATCTACGAATAAAAGGAAAGATCGGACAGGTATTCACTCCCATTATTGATAGAAGAGACCAGAAAGGGAAGAGAATAGAGTCGTGGACAGGGATCCGGATCTAAGAGTTCTCCTTCCTTGTGTAAAAGTGTAAAGCTCTCGTACTACTTTTTGTATACCTGGAGATTCTTTTCGAGTTGTTTTTCTTTGTAATCGTAGAGAGATTGACTAGTTGACTAGGTTGAAAGATAGGTACGAGATAACCCGGGAAGGCTTATTTACCGACTAGCCATTCTATCTGATAGTTCTACTAGCGAAGGGTTGACAGAACTAAAAGCGCACATGCATGAGCATGAGATTGATGCCCTGATGGCAGGAAGACCAGCTTCGCTTCTTGAGCTTACTTGGTCACCAATAGCTTCTAGGGTTAGAAATGTTCGAAGAACACCAAACCAATCTCGACAAAAGAAAGAAAGTGTAGGAGCTAGTCTCTTCGCAAATGATTCATTCATGGACAGGCTAGATAAGCCGTAACTATTCTCTTACAAAATTAACGATGCTCTTCGATGCGCGAGTATAAACCGAGTCTCTGTTCGGGTCTCTTCTTTCATGGCTCTTCTCTCTTAGAGCCTTGTAAATATACTTCTTTCTTTAATTTCATTTTTTTTTTCCATTTTTTCAGGTCTCTTTCATGCTGGAATTTCTCCTCTTGATAAAATGAAATACTTTTTTCTTATTGGATCTATTTTTTTAAATTTGAGTCGAGGAAAAGAAATGAAAGGTAGAAGCATGTCGACGCGTGAAATCAATTAGAAAGTAGATTCCTGCGTGATTGGCTGGAAGACGAATTCTCCTTCCCGAGGTTCAGTTCAGGTTTAGCTCTTCCTTCCATCAAACCATGGAAGACTGGCTTAATCCATTTCTCTTATTAATGTGATTTGAATTTAGCAGCATTGGCCGTAGAATCCAATATTGAGGGTGACTGACCACTAGATCTGTCGATCGAGACCTTGGTCTTCCTGCAGTGCTACAGCCTTTTGACTCTCTATGGGTTTCGGGCTAACGCCCTAAATCCTCCAACGGTGAGACTGAGTGTATTACTTTACTTTCTCTTAAGACTAAAGGGGTACGTAAAGTAGAGGTCCCTCAACTATCTCTAAAGACTTTTCTGGGTGACCAAGACATAGACTAAGATTCCTTTGTATCCGGGCGCTTACCTCGCTTGTTAGGGATCGATGCTTCGCCTCATCCGTGCTCATTGGAAACCTTGACTCTTCAATAGATTCATCTTAACTTAAGAAAGTAGTACTTTCTGTTTGCCTTCCCGTCTTTTCTCAGCGGATCAGCCACATACTCCGAAGTAACGTTAGTTACGGGAACGTAGCTATTTTTTTTTTGGTCAGGTTTTCTGGGGGGTTGGTTCCTCTACTAGAGTAGGTTCCGAACGCCTCACTTCTCTTACTTTCGGTGCTTATTTTCAATCATAAGATGGTCACCCGCCCTAAGCAACATTCGGTTCACTATAGATATCTCGAGAACTTATCTTCTTTACTAGGATAGCGCTCTTCCTTCTCAAGGATTTGCCTTTTCTTCACTTCTCCCCGCGCTGCTCAAGAATCATTCTGGTATCTACTATTCTTTCTATTCTTTCCGAACCTGGGGCTTCGCTTGCTCGCCCACTTATCCATGCGTTCTTTGCTAGACAGCATAGCATCTTTTTGTTTTCTTCCACTTCCAAGAAAGACTTGAGTGAATTAACCATTCGCTTACTCTTGTAGATCGCTCTCCTCGCTTTGTTTGTTATTAGAAATCTTTCTTACTTGGGTAGCCGGATCTTGATAATTAGAATGGGCAAAGCTCCCCCTTTCTTTGGTGATGAAGTTGGGCCGTCTTTCTTATGTCAATTCTGGGTCAACCATATTCCCATCCTTGTCTTTCTCGATGCGATTCTGTTGTGTGCGTGTTCACTATTGAAAGGACAGGATCAGTATGACCTCTGGCTCAAGATTCTGCCCATCAAGTTGAGTTTCAATCAGACTTGAGAAGTAGTCTGGGGCCGCTTTTGTAAGCCAGAAGTTGTAGCTAAGCGTGTGCATCGGAGTAACCCAGAAGGAGATGGTGGATGGGAAGGAATATGCTCGTTCTTTAAGTAGGTCGGCGAAGACGTGCTCAGAATAGAATGACTTTCCTGTCGGTCAATCGACTAGAACTTTTCTTGCAGTTACTTGCTTTAGCGCTTTAGTTAGCTCAAAAGAGAGATACTCGTTAATATAATACAGCATCTCGACGTTCTTAGGCGGGGGCAGGATTCGAACCTGCAGTCTTCAGATTATGAGCCCGAGAAGTTAACCATTACTCTACCCCGCTTCTTACCCTTATCCTCCTGAATCCACCTTGGTCCTTCGTGCGTAGTGGTCATTTTTCTTCTTGGACATAATCCGGGCGGGAAGCCTCTGGTCCGGTAGGGGTCTTGTCTTTCTCTTTCATACGACTCGCACGCATGTGTTAAGCATGTAGGTTTTTATCTTAGCGCTTTTTCTCTTCTTTCTTTTCTTTGGATCCTGATACTTCTATTGTACCCACGGTGCGGTACACTGAACACCAACCAAATCTCGAAAAAAGTGGATTAATTTAAGTACGCGCAACTACACCTGTGAACTGAACTGGGAGGGACGGAATCGTAGCTACTCGGGTAGCCTGAATCTACGCTACCAGCTTTCTTCTCTTATGAAATTTCCGCTTCGCCCTTTTCAGGGGAGCAGGACAGAGAGCCTAAGGGACAGAGAAGGAAAGAGGGCGTAGGCTTGAGCTCGAAAGAAAGAATAAGAAACAAGGTGCTCTATCAGCAGATAGAAAAAAACCTTAGCTTACATGACTGAACAGATGCGATGCTTTAAGGACGGGCGGGATGCGCCGCTGCTTCCCCTGCTAACTAAAGTCAATAAAAAGTCAAGCTCACGCTTTCTTCCTTTACCACCCATGCTCACATGCAGGAACTTGATTGACATATAGAAGTTGGGTGCCTAAGTTAAGTGTGCTACGCTTTCAACAGCACTGAATTGACTTAGTCGACTCGGAAAAGCTCGGTTCGTGAAAGCGCAGTTCGCTCACTTAACTACGCACAATGGTTGTCCTATCGGCCCGTCAACTTCGCTTCGTCGACCCTCTTTGACGACTTACTAAAAGATTCGACACGTCTTAACTCAGCCTATCGTCTCATAACGAGGAAAGCAGCTAAGATAGCAATCGAGTCCATGTCCATAAAAGGTAGCGGTGCAAGGCCGTTCGTCAAAATTCCATTCCAAGGATCATCTGGAAGTCGTCCATTGGAATGGCCATAAACGTAGCCTTTCCAGCCCCTGTTCCAATCCGAAGGTAAACGCCCTAACAACCGATTCTCCGAATACTTGATCATTCGGTCGGCGAGGAAAAAGAAGAACTCTATGGAAAGAGAGGCTTATTCTCATCGGGAGAGAATGAGTGCTTCCTTATATCCATATCCAAACAAGCTTTACTATTTATTCCTTTTCCACCGACCGCTGGAACTGATCCTTCTTACTTATGTGTCATATTGTCGGGTCGGCTACCTCATCTCTCTTATCATGGAATCTTCTTATACGTTGATACACTAATTGGACAAAGAGAGGCAGGCAGGTAAGGTCTCCTTCTGGGATGAATCCTTCTTCCTATTGCTATTGCTTTGGTCCGCTTGTGACTTGTATGGAGAGGCTGCTACGATGTGGCAAGATGAAACTGACCATGCGTGACTTCGATCTAGTAGGGGCAGTCCCTGTGTTCGTTCAATGCTTTGCCGGTCAAACAAAAAATATGCATTTTTATATTTATATTATAGTAGTACAGCTGACTTCACACTAAGAAAATCTCGATTCATTAAAATAAACATCTTTCATTGCGCTAGGTTCTTTGCCAGCTAGCTTTTACGCTTTGGTTCAGCTACTCTTCTTTCTGTGATGCTCTTACTCCGACCTCCCAACTTCTTCGTTGGTATCTTCTGTTCCCTTCTCTTCTATCCAAGAGCTTCCATTCCAGTACGGGTACTACACACATCTTCTCGTCCTTTGACGTTGCTATTACATACGTTAAGGTAAACTACTCGTCAGTTAGTTAGGTAGGGGGCGCGCTATAACAATAAGCAAGGAGTAGCTCTTTCCCACTCTCTGACCTTCCTTACATGTCTATCTGTCTGTTCTTCTTGACTCTCTCTTTCTTGCCTTTGTTAGTGTTGTCTCGAAAGGGAGAGTGAAGCGGGTTCAAGCTAGAAGAAATTACTTTCTATAAAGAAAGTAAAGGAAGGTTCGATGGAATTCAAGCTCATGACATGTCTCGTTTGATCGATCATAGACTATCTCAAAAGAGAGGAGTCTTCAAATAGATGGCTACCCCAATGCCAAACCTTCATTCCCTCCTAGAAGAGAATCCATCTCGGTAGGGACGTAGAAGATGGCAGAGCTATCAAGAATGAAAAGAGATCATCCCAACACAACAGGTGACCGGGAAACAGGTTCGATAGAATGGAATGGTCCAGCAAACTGAACGAAGTCCTATCTTCACTAAAGAAGAATTTTGTCCTAACAGAAGTCTCCGTCAAGCCTCTCCCCACTATTTGTTTTTATTGTGTGCAGAGACACTCTCATCACTGATTAGAAAGGAAGAGGGGTGATCCCCGAAGGGCAGAACAATATTAGAAAGTGTCTATGACGATTTAGATGAAAAGGCAAGTCGGGTTTCACCACATATGTGTGGTACCTGGCCCCGCGCAAACGTAGACTCACTCTTAAAGAGCGGTTTCCGTACTTATTCATCACTGCCATAGTTCCTATTGTATTGGGTAGGTCCCCTTACCATTTTAAGTGAAATAGGGGAAGGATCAAGTGAACTATGGAAAAAGCGTTTTGAAAATTCAATGGTCCCGTTGCCCAAATCTTGACCCCTAACTAACCCAGCAGCATATCAAAATAGCATTCTGCTTCCTTCTTGTCGGCGATAACAATATCATCACCCAAGAGAGCATAGTTTGTACACTTTCTCTCGAGGTATACCTCGTCCGCAGCTAACCACACCAGAAAATTGTGAGATAGTGCGAATACTGGCCCAAGACGACATATATCCGAGAGGTTGGCCTGTGGCCTGTTATAAAACATACAGTGGACCCTTTTTTACTTTACTTTACAAAGGGTACATCGAACATAGTGCCATTGATGGTTAATGCCCAACAATAGCCAAGCCTCTCTCCGAACACGGTTGTCATCATCTTAGACATAACTTGCAGCGGCCAACGGTCTGTTGCTGATTTTTACGAGAAAGAATCCATGCTCCCAAGGTCAAGGGGAGCAAGTTGATTAAAGGTACCATCCACGGCTCTTTAACACAGCTGCTGCCCATTGGTGGCCGTAAAAGCCAAAGACCGATCTAGTTCCCGATGGCGAATATAAGGCCTTTTCCGCCTCCCTCAATGGACTGACCTAGTCGCCCTTCGGAGTATCCCGGATCGGCACTAGATATCATACCCAATGAACACCTAACCTTCTATTACTCCTCCTTTCTAGAGAGATAGGCAATAAAGAGAAATCGTTTGCCCTAATGATGACATCGGCTATTGGAGTGACGCCGAGGCAGAGGGAAAATGGATCTGTGCCTGAGTCAACTCATCCGGATTCTGAGCGTTCTTCGGACCATAGAACAAACTCTATTCTCGCGGAACTTTAGTTTAGAGTTTAGCACCGCGGGCGGAGCATAAGGCTTCCAATCGCTCTCTGTCTATTCCCGTGACAGTGAGACGCACTTGTTTTTGTATGGATCTTACTAGCGAAAAGGCACTGAAAGTGTTGCGCCTTCTTTCTTCTTTCCAATTTTCTTTCGGGAGGGAAACAAAAAACACTTGAAAGCGATCGATCTCGATTGAGTTGACAAGTCATCGCCAGCTTTTATCTAAAAAATGCAATGATCTATTCCACCAGCCAAGCATAGATAAAAGATATACGCGCTTCTTCTTCATATCATAAAAGAGCGCTCCGACCGTCAAGCGGGCAAATGCTTGGCTTGGTAGGTTCCAGTGAACCTTTAGTCAGAGAACTGGATTGGCTTAGAGTGAAGTTTACCGTAGTAGAAAAGAGGAGCATTCGGTGGAACCGGTACAGAAATGGTTCCCATTCGACTTGGGAATTCCGTCTCTGGCTCGTGGGTTTAGCCAATGATGCTTCCTTTCTCAGCTCCTTCGGAAAAAGAACCTCAAGTCCTTGTCATGATCGCGCACTCAAGCTAAACGCTATTTGCGATCGAACTATAACAGTTCCGATGAACCTCCCATTCCGTTGTCGTCCTTCTTCTTCTTGCATTGATTTTCATTGTAAACTGAGCTTGTCGATCAAACTGTGGCTTACGTCGGACCGTACCCTAATTTATTCACTTCCTCACAACCAAGCCCTTCGAGTCTTTGTCCTGAAAACAGTTCCTTCTTCGCATCTCTCCAGATTTGGTCTCATCTCTTCCTGGAAAGCCTAAACCCTCACTCTTCCAATCCTTCCTCGGACATCAATCCCGGTAAAAGAAATAGTGTAAGTAAGAAGAAGACCGGTTAGGATCACACTAGTCCTGGCTGGCCTATTATGAAGTCTTTTCCCTCAGAACAAGACAAAAACTGGCTTGCAGGTATAGCTTGGCTTAGGAATATATCCCCACACAACTATTAGCATGCCCCGGACGAGACACCAACTCTTTCAAAGGTGGGATTCCCAACCCCCTATTCAGATTAGCCTAACATTCTCATTCTCGGAAAAGGAGATCAACATCATCACTTTCAACTAAGGTTGCATTCCAACGCGGGAAGGAACAACAAGCTCTTCTTTCCTTTCTCCTCAGCTCGATGGGCAGGCTTCCGGAAAGACCAGATGAAGATAGCGGATATTGATTACAAAACTCCTTAATCGCTTAGACAACCTTCTAACTCGCTGCAAGGAGAGACTGGGAAGCGTGACTATTCTGAAGTAAGAGGTATCGAGAGTAGCTAGAGCCAGAGGCTTATAACATAGAAGACATAGAAGAATGGATGGATGCCCGGTCTGTTTCTCTCGAAGTAAACTCTTGTAATAGAAAGAATCTCTCGCTGGTCTAGCTCCTAAAGCTAAAGAAGTAGGGCGATCAGTCGAATCAGAACCTAAAGGTCTGGAAAATTTCCTTGAATCTGAAAGCGATGGCAGCTAGTCAGCTTAACCTGCCTGTCCGTGGAAAGAAGGATAGTTGGTTAAGGGGGACGCCCAGAGTCGAAGTCGTGTAACCGTGTAACTAAGCACATAACGTATAGGATAACTAGAAAGGCTTGTATGGCTGAGTTGAGTGGAGGGGCTAAGCGCTGTTGCATATTCTAATTAGCCCTTCTTCTCTTCCCGCTTCCCCTCCGTACTGTATGTAGGGAACACCGCCTCAGAAGGTATTTGATCTGTATTTCCATTTCCAATACTCCTGTGTTAAGGAGTTTCCCTGAAAGCTATGCTATGCCTTTTTACCTCTCCCTATCCCTATACGCTGGCTGTATCGAGTGTATCGTCCATGTACGTCTAAAGTAGGAGCACCTAAAGCTATGATATCCGTAATTACATGCATCTCCTTTTTTGAAGAAAGGGGCGTCCAGGACATCTTGTAAAAGAAAAGCTAATGCATCGGTTAAAACCAGAGTGGGAGAATAAGCTAAGCTTTCTTTAACGTTAAGTTTACTAGGAACCTTTTCAAAGTTTGAGTTCTGAGAAGATAAGCTTCAATCCTAAGAGCTAGGAGTTATCTATTTAACTGAACTGCATCTCGTGCTAACAGCTATGAATGCTAACCCAATCAAGCAATCCCAGCAAGGTTGTAGAGGGAAAGGAAGTTCGTTATTATAGCTAGAAGGGCAATCAACTGCCTGAAAGGCATAGGCTGGCTGCAGAGCTTAATCCCAGATATAAACGCTACGATTCACTCTGTTAGAAGGAGCTCCCGTTGCTGCTTGCTTGCCCTTTCCTCCTACTCGTATTAATGATCGAAAGTCCTATATAAGCGAAAGTCTATCTTTTCTAAATCTACCTTTGTTGCCCTCTATGAAGTGAATGAAGTAACCCATGAGTATGGGGCACGAACGCCAGGAAGTGGCCCTAGCGTTAGGGGTCAAAGAAAGAGCACTAGTTGCCTTGAAAAGACTCTCTTTCCCTGACTACTATTACTCTCATTCATTCCGAAGAAAGAAAGACACATTCAACTATGCTTTCGACGCTCCAGAAGTGAACTGAATTGCCTTAGTTAGGCTAGAAGCGGATAGAAAGTAATATTACGGGAAGGATGAAGCAAGGAAGGGAAAGTTTGACCAACCCCATCTCATAAAATGAGGGCGAAAATCAGTGCACCTCGGGCTTTTCCCCACAGGCTGAGGAAAAGAAGAGGGACACTAAGAGATAGATAGAGAGTCTACAGTCTTAGAATAGTAATTTACCTTGATACATGCACCCGTTGGAGCCAAATAGCAGGTTCAGTTTTTTTCTGAGACTGGATGAGATGTACGGTATTCACTACACGAGATGGCGTGCAAGTCTTCACTATAACCCTTTCCCACTCAGGCAATAGCCTCTGACCAAAGCCGCCTATGGCGAAAATACGTCGTTTGCCACCACCTTCACAACTCTGACCTAGTCGGCCACCTGCCTCCCCGATCGCTGCTGCTTCCGCGTCTAACTGCGGATCTTCTGACTCCCCCAGAAGGATAGGCATAATCATATTCATTTTAAGGCTAGCTCTTGCTTATCGACTACGCTTGCTGGGTGTTCACCCCTACTTTCTATTCTATTCCCAACCCTTTCTTCCTGCTTAGCTTCGCAGGAATGCTTTCTTGCTTCCCCAGGTAGAGTCACAAAGAAACTTTCTTTACGGGGCGAAGGGCTTTAGCGAGCTACTCCTATCATCTCTTTGGCTTTTAAGATCTCTTATCTACGTTCAAAGAAAATCAATTTCTATAGCATAAAACTTGAAAGGATAGCCCATTCTGCATTCTAGTGTGTAGCAAGCAGTGAAGTCCTTCTCTGACTTTTTCTACTGGTGAACGCTAGGCAGGAAGAGACCTTATAGCACCCAGAGGCGAGTTAAGGAAGTCAACTGGAAGTAGCTAGATATATAGGTAGTGTTCGCTTCTTAGGCATATAGAACGTCTTCCTTCTGATGCCTACCCCAGGGCATATCGTATCGTATAAGTTAAGTCCTATGGAATCTCTTTTTTAAAGGTGAGAAACTTCCGTATCTTATTAGCTTAGTAAGCTTCAGCATCATCACTAAGCGGCATTGTAGCAAGTAGAGAAGATAGCTTTGGTAAAGGAAGGAAGGCTATGGCTAAAGCACTAGTAGTAGATCTGATAGCTATGTCCCTAGTAACAGATTGTTTTCTTCTTGTTCTTTGCCATAACGCCCATTCTGGGACGAGTTGGAAAAAGAATTCCTAACCTAAACCTAGTCCCATTCCAAGACTACACTTTCTTTTCTTGGTCTGGATCTATCTCTTTTGTTTTGAATCCCCTGCCTACTAGGATACCTGGCTTGCCCCCTGTTGCTATGTTTCGCCAAGGTTCAATCTCAACTTTTCTGACCTTTTCGAATAGAAGAAAAAAAAAAGCTATTTTAATTCCGGGGTAGGTAGAGGCTTTGTTTACTACGCGTACCAGCCTTAGCGCAATGAAACTGCTAATCAAATAGAGGATTCAACTAAAAGCGAGTCAAGGGCTTTAGCGGAGAGCTACGTATTCTTTGCGAAAGAAGATGCCAAAGAGCCAGGCCGGTCAGTCAGTCAAGCTAGACATCTAGACTCTCCCCTCTTCCTTACGTCGAGTCTCTTTACCCCTAATAACATTTTTCGATTCAACTACAAGAAACTCCACTTCGCCAGGGTCGATATAATTGAGCTCGACTGAAAGGAGAACTCCCGTTGGTAAATGCATCCTCTCCTGCTAGTAGACCCTTTGCTTAGCCAATTAATTACGTTACGGTTGACGAAGTTCAGACTCTTGACTTAAGGATGAATTTTCCAAGAGGGTAAGCAAAAGACATAAACTTTAAGCAAGCACTCCCCTCTTCAAACCCTTCAGCGTGGAACAAAACAAGCAAGCTGCTACAATGAATGAATAATCTGAGTTTACATCGTCCGGTGGAAGAAAAGGAAAAGGAGAAGCTGCTCGACGAGCGGTTATTAAGCAAAGCATCAGAAGAGAAATCAGAAACTAAATATTCTATAATTGCTTCCCTATATTAAAAAAATTCTTTCTTCCTTTCGAGGCATACTCATCTTTATCGATATCCCCTTTCTCTTAGTCCCAGAACTGACTCAATAGGAACCGAACTCTTACCTTATCTGGTATGAACCAGTAAGCGAAAGAGAAGGGCGAAAACCGATCGAACTCTAAAGTCAAGCTTTTCACTTCATTCTTCAAGCTCTTGAACATGGGTTGAGTTCATACATTATGAATGCTTATCTATTCAAGATATACTACCAATTCCTTTGAAGTTACTACCACTACCGAATACCGAAGCAGGCTTGCTCCTTCAAAATAAGGTGGCTAAGACAAACAAGACAGGGGGCCTATTCCAATAACTTAACTGGCAGTCGGGCTCTATTATGCCTATTCAACATATTACGATTGTGATACAATTCCATTGCCTGCTTTTATTCATGTTCGTGCTTACTTGTATGCCGGAACTTCAAGGTCAATAAATAAGGACTCCTATCCTAGAAACTCGGTCTGCTTGCTCCTACAAAAGCTCATACGGTGTGTCTCCTATCCCGATACGAGTTATCTTCTGACCGTTCCCTCGTGCTTGTTTCAGGAAGCACTTCAGACGAAGATTAATGAGGCTCAGCAGGCTTATAAAGTACTCCAAGACCACGTTACTAGCGTTGAACAGGCGAGGGCTCGAGCTGAGGCTGACAAAAGCTGTGACAGCGGGCCGTCTCTGCGAATAAAGATAGAGACATGGATAGGAAGAAGGTGCTTCTACGAAACAAATCTCCAAGCCTTTCTTTATTGATGAAACATATAGATCATGTAAGGAACGCCATAATCACCTAACAGCTGCGCTCTCTAGAGAGAAGAAGTACACATAGTTGCCAAGTTGGGAAATCGCGTGTATCCGCTCTATTGTCGACACAATCTTTGTTTGATCCAAGTAATTTCTCTATAAGAAAAAGTCAAAGAATCAAAGAGCTCCAACAAGGTCTACAATCAGACTAGTCAATTTCCTCAGAAGCTAGAACTATGAGTTCCACATAGCCATGAACCTCTCCCGTGAAAACGCTAGTGGCTCTGCCCTAGGAAGAACTGATCTTTCTGCATTCCTAACTCACTCGACCTAGCTACACTCTCATTCACATAGGACCCCTCTTTTTTAAGTTTCCAGGGCTTCTGTTGTGAACCCGATTCTAGTTCTAGATGCTCCCTCACAGACTCCAGTCAGAAGCGCTAATACGCGAAAATGAGTCTATTCTGCATTCTAACAAACTCAGGCTACTACTTTCCTTTAGTTCGTTTCTTGTGTTAGAACAGACGGAAGAGAACCAAGTCCTAGGATACTTGTCTTCTGGGGACCTTCTTTCGGATTCACTGAATTGCTCTTTTCCTCTTTCACCAACAATCTAGATAGAAAGAAGTCAGTCATCCTCTAGCCCATGGATTCTCACGGATCGTTACGGATGGGGTACTATCCTTTCCTAGGACCTTTGCTTACCATATTCTCGCTGAGCTATATTTATTTCTTTTTAGACTTCTATATGATCCAGAGAATGGTCTCCCTTGAGTCCTTCTACAGTCTTGAAGCTAGAATCAATCCCTAGATTTCATATTTTTTAGGGAGAAAGTCGGATACACTCTTTTTCTTGGATTGGCTGACTAAAGCGAGAAGAAGAAGTCAGTGCTCATTCAAGTCTAGTACATTTATAGATTGAGAGCATTAGGAACTCGGATTTTTCCGTAAGTCGTTCGCTCACAGATAGAAGATACTGGAAGGTTAAGGGCTTTTAAGAAAGGAGTGGATTTCGAATCCTTTCTGGACCTGACTCTGAAGTAGGGCTCCCCCTATCGGGTACGTATCTGTCCACTGACTTTCTTCTCGGAACTTGGAAAAGTCTTCTCCTTGTTAGAGTTCTTTCTGAGAGTTTGGAGTTTCCTGAGAAAGAGGAATTCAGTCGACTGGATAGCGCATTTCTCCTTCTATCTAGCTATACTTCTTGAGCTAAAATTCACAAGACTAATGGATAAGTGAAGGCACTGAGAATAAGCCACTAGGGTACTGCTCCAAATGTGAGAATTAAGGGTTTCTTGGACCCTGGGACATATTGGATGGTTTCGAGCTGTCTATCGAGTTGGAGTGAGAGATAGGAGTTTTAAAGACCTAAAGAGGTAGGATAGTAAATTGCTTTGGAGAAGAGAGTAGGCAGATTGTTAGATCCCAGACGAGGCTACTCCTTTGCTCTTCATGTGCTAAGTCCTTAATTTCTTTCTAAGACCAGCAGGACGACGAAATAGGTGGTTTGTGAGGCAACATCATATGCTCTTATTTAAAATATGGAGATACCCGTAGTTCTTTTGCCCCATACCTAGTAGCTACTGAGTAGGCTTCTACAGCCCAATCTCATAATAAGCAAATAGGGTAGACACATCGTAGAAGAAAGGCTAGGAATAGAGAAAGAGCTGGTACTTTCTCTGGGAACTCTCTTCTTATTTAAGGCTCATGGCTTCCTTGGATGCTCTATGGAGGGATATAAGATTTCTCTATCTCCGTGACTTCTTTACCATGGTACTCTTTCTATGGAGGTAATTGAGTAGACAAAAAGAAAGGCACTAGTTCAAGGTTCCTGGAAAGGTGTAGATGCCTCTGTCTATTGACCTGAACAACTTGTCAACACTCTAGGGCTTACTAATAGCTCTAATTCTAATAAGGTACTTTAAGGAAAATGCTACAGAGGGATTGGATGGATGAAGCCATGACTGAGAAAGTGACTTCCATCTACTTACTTGATATAAGAAAGGTTGATAGAGCTTCAATAGTAAGGAGCCAGCAGAGACTCATTTCAATACATTCTACTAGACCCTTAGAGAGGTACAAGGCTCTCCATTCCCTGTGATAGATAGAGCCAGTAGGACCCTATATGAATCCATTTGTTAGGAGAGCATTGAACCAGAGTCTAGAACGGGACATAGAAACTCCCCAGGTAGAGTATTTGATAAAGCTTGAAGACTCAAAGAAGTATACTCCACTTTGTAAAGGAATCCTACTAGCACGCATACTTCCTTTTCTTCCTATATGTGTCATGGTCATTACTATAGCCTCTTATTAGTGAGTTATGCTGATACTCGGGAAAGCATTCAGTTATCCCCACTCATAGTTATGGCTCAGGGCAGGTGCTGAAAGCAAGAAAGAGAAGAAGACCACGTGCCAGCCTTAAGCTCAAGGCTCAGTTATTAACTATTAGTAAGTGAGTCTAGCAACGTTCCTCTTTTCAGGACTAAGTCGGAAAGAAGAAGTAAAGGCAGTCCATCAATCAAGGGGTGGGATTGAAACCCTGGAAAGATACGATCCACGAATAGATGGGTTCCCACGTCCCAGGTAGCGCTTAGAAGGCAGTGAAGGAAAGCGTTTCAATTCTTTCGGAGTCCCGCTCAGGGCGAAAAAGACCGAGGGAAAGGGAAATGGCTATCAGTTCTGACTCTATTCCCGAGGGGGAATCAATTGTTTCAGCTCGAGTGAATATGTCGAAAGGTAAATGCTTTTGAAGTTTAATGAATCCGGTTGATGCTTTCTTGTTAAATGCTTGCTTCTTTCTTGGAAAAGAAAGAGGGTTGGAACCAAGGAAGACACAATAGACAGTAGTCGAACGTCGGGTCATAGGGCAGCTAGCCCAATCTGAGTCGCAATAGTAAATCCGTCTTAGCCGAGAAGAGACTACCTTTTAAATTCAATAGATATTTCGAGTTTCCTGAAAAGAGCAGAGACAAGGGATGCTCCTCTTTATAAGAATAAGTCTAAGAATAAGAGGACCAAGAAGAAAATTCTTCCTGGTTGCCATACCATAGTGGCCAGCATGCGCTGACGGGTTCTTCGAAGATCTCATTTCAGGGGTAATCAAGCTCAGCTTAGTCTCTCTCTTTACTTAGCAACTTGTTATAGCTAGAGTTTTGGTCAGTTTGTTAGGAGGGCAACTTCAGTAGTCAATTCCTTCTTTGAAAGATGTTTGCTTAGTAGATATTTTCTCTCTTAGATTTCAACCTCTCGTAGCGTAGACCTTTGAGAAAGAGGCATTCAAAGAACTTCCATAGAGGAGAAAGACGCTGCCTTTGCCCTGTTGAGTGGTTTAGCCTTCCTTCTTTATCATGGTCATTGTTTTAGCTCTTGAGATTGGAATCTCTTCAGTCAGGAATCAAAGACCAACAACTTGCTTTTTGAATCAAACTTTGTTTGCCTCAAGCCCTCTCTTTCTTTTAATTTGAATAAGGCGTTCTACTCGCTTTCACCTCTTAGATGTCTGGTAGCGCTTCTTCCCGTTGATAGCGATTCTTCCCTTTCTATAGTTTCATAAGCGGGAAGTTCTCCAGTATGCCCAGGAATGAAGTGAAAATCGATAGGTACTCTTTTTGCTCACACCGGGATATGCGACATAGTCTAGTATGATAGAGCTGATGCTCCTATCCCTACAAGTGAGTCGAGCTGATCAGCGACAGAGACTTTTCAAAGTCAAAGTATACCTACATCTGTCTCTGAGATCCGAGAATAACGTATGCTATAGATATCCGGAAATTGTAATCAAGGCGTAAGACCTTTTGCCCTTAAATTGAAAAGGGGTTTCCACGAATATTAATGATTGCTCTTCCGGAAAGAGACTCCCCTGGCTATGCTTACGAGTTGACTAGCGGTTTCCGAGTCAAGCCAAAAACTGGATTTATTCCCATTGTACTCGCCTACTATACTGGAACTCCTGGATCCGCAAACGGTCACTCTAACGAATAACGAAGAATATGCTCAAGGGTCTCTCTTTTGCTGATTGAAGAAAGTAGTCAACTTCCTTACCGTGAGGGCCATCGGGCGTTCGGAGAGAATCTCTGCTCTGATTCTGCGACTTCGCCAGAAGATCTGATATGACTGGAATGGCATGCTTCGGGCTGCAAATTGGACGTCAACTTCTCCTTCAGTACTCTGCGCGTATCATATATTTCCTTATAATTGGATGTACGAAAACATAGCGTTTTCACAAATTCTGATTTGATCTAATTCCATATGCTGAAATCCATTCGGGCAGAAACTTTACCAAATCCAGACTCGACCACTGTAACACTAAGCACAAAAGAAGCCAAAAGACTTGGTTTCTCTCAAATCAAATCTCTGTATCAGATCGATCTGCTGACATTGATGCCAAAAAAACCCCTCCTTTCCTTCGCAGGGAAGAATCCAGGGATTGATCTCGATTTTCCCTCTGCTCTAATCACTTAAAAGAACTCCACTCACTAAAAAAGAGAAAGGTAAAGAATCCAATAAAGGGAAACCCTCCATGGCACAGCACAGGTCAGGGTCCGAGACAGAAGAAAGCCCAAAAGCCACTGAGCTTTTGGTGTCATCTCCGCTGGCTCAAGAAAGAACCACCAGAGCTGATTATTTACAGCGAAACTCCAAAAATCTCCTCTAACAGAAAGGCAGATACCTAGAAGATTCTATCATAGGGTTCCCCCCATTATCCTGCTAAATTGTCTTGACTTTGGTTCTATTTCATTTGGGAAGTGAGGGGAATTCCGGCATTAATACGAAGACTCGAAGCCAATTCGTGGGCATTCCTATTTAGAATTAGAATAAAGGAGGACAAGAAAGCCTACTCCCGACAATGAAAGAAAAAACAGAAAGACCGGAAATGATAAATAGACTACTACTATGGTAAGAGCTCACTGGAATGTCATGCCTAGAAAGAGGTCAATGTTCAATTTGGGCTAGGAAAGGAGAATCCGAGATTGTATAACTAGATCTAACTATAATAGTTAGTTATGGTTTTTTGAGGTCGAGTTGGAAATAGAGGGAGCCGTCTACCTCTTCGAAGGATAAAAGAGTCCCGATTGTCGCTTGTCCTGGGAAGGAAGCTTCTTTTGTTACTGAGCTGCTACAGACTTCGATCAAGGAAAGCTGTCCAATTACGCATCAATCTAAAAAGTAGCATTTTCCCGCGCGTCATCAACAGTAAAGTCAGTGTCTATAGCCGCTGCATCTTTTTTCTTTTTGTTTTTGTTATTGTATTTACTGATTGGTTTAAGGCTGTCCTAGGAGTAGGGAATTACGGTCAATCAAACCAGTTCATGAATGAATGGCAATGGAGCACGAACGGTTAAGAGGTTAGTTCCAGATTTCGTGAGTTCTATTCGCATTTCGTTTTACTTTTTCTTTAAAGAAGGGAAAGGAAGTGACAATCAGTGTCGTGTGGGTCAAGCCAGCTGTTCTCAATCGCTCTTTCCAATTTCTATGGCTACATACTTTGCTTTGAATTGGTCTCTTCTAAGGAGGCCTTTTTCCGGGTAAATGTCAGAGATAAGAGATAGCCGTAGTATCTTAATCCTTTTTCCTGCAAGGGGGTGGGAGAGAGTGCCCCATAAACCATCGAGTGGAAGTACTTTTTTTCCCCTTTCCTTAGACCGAGACGAATACATCGAGAATCCAATGTGCAATTCATTTTGATGAGATAGATTCATAGTGATCTGAAAAGCGGGAAAGAAATCTCTCTCTATTACTACGAATAAGATTTTGATCTTCTAAACTTAAACAAAGTAAGCATAAAGTTAGATTGGTTTGTGACATGGGTTGACTCTGATAGGAGGCTTTGATATTGTGGGCTAGTCTGAATCCTAGATGCAAGCTGATTAGGTTGATAAAGGGGTCTCTTGTGAGACATCTTTGAAGCACTGCATCTTTCTAGCTTAAAAGAAAGAGAAAGACAACGAAGTGGGAAGATTTCCCAAGCTTAGGACTTTTATCAATGGGCACTAGAGGGAGGCGCTAACATGCAAAAAAGCCTCCTTTCGGGTGTTTTTTCGGGAAGAGCACAGGAATGACTACAGAGAAGACTGAAAACTTCCATCAAGAATAGGCGGCTATAGCACGGTTCTCAATAGAAAGTGTTGTCAATGAGATAACGTCTGTAATCCATGGCCTTTTCTTCTCTCTCCTTCGCTCGGGGGAGACGGGGTGATGTTGTTTAATTGTGGTTGCCTGCCTCATTATATTATAGGCGGAAGGCTTCGTTTGACCTAGGTTGATAACCATATTAGTACCGGGGCAGTTGGACTATCTAGTAATGGAAAAATTCTTCCTTTTACTCCTTTCTGCTTATGCTCCTAGGTGTTGGGCTCCCGGTCAAATAGGGGAGTCTTATTCGCAGCTTTTCTCTAGTTTCTTTGTTTGAGGCTCTCTTCAAACCCTTCAGCGTGGAGCAAATCAAGCAAGGCAAGTTCGATTTCAAGCCTTCCCGATCAATTGTGAGTGGACTGGAGCTTGAGATAGCCCTTTTAGAGCTAGCTGTTGACTTTCTGAGATAGAGCTAGTATTTTGGGTTAGCCAGATAGACCGAACTGTGATACTTAACAGAATCATTGATTTATTAGGTTGTTCGAGTTGTTCTTGAATTAGTACTTTTCTCTCCTGATCTAAGGGTAGTTCTAGCAAGGTTGAAGCATTCCATTACATACAAGGTGCTAACACGGATGAATCTGGTAGAGAGAAAGAGGATCTTTCCCTCCGCTTTTTGTAAAACCTTGCTTACGTAGCCTTGCCTTGAAGTGAAGCTCGATCGCAGGCAGGTTTAACGGCTCAAGCTCTATCCTCGATTCCAACGGTCTAACGGATATGGGATTTTGCGGAACATCTTTAGAGATAGAATCTCTCTCTGTCTAGTTCTACAAGGAAATGGGCGCACTGAATCCTTCTATTATTTCTTAATATAAATAATGAATACTATTTTTATTAAGAAATAGAGTGACGACTGCAGCTACATTCTTTTAAAAGAATGTTCTCGCTATTGTAGATTTTCGAATTCATGGAAAATGGTGCTTTGTTCACACCTATGTTGATCTACCGCTGCTTTACACGCCCTTGATAGACGCATTTAACCAGAAAGAGATAGACGGGCAGAAGATCAATGAAAAAGACTTGCTAGCTTTTCGGCATACCGAAACAAAAGACGCCAGGGATTGGGCTGATTGACCCCAGGTTCCGGGACGAGAATCAGGTAAACAGTTGAAGTACCAAAGAGCGGTCCCAAGGGACGGAAGAAAGGAAGCAAACTAAGATTCCTAAGAGCTGTTTCCTACTAGCAGCAGGAAAAAGAAGAGATATAACAAAGGAGATCAGACAGCACCTGACCCTCTGTCTTTGGTAGGCAGAAGAGAAGCTTTCTCAGATTCCTCATCTCTTGAGCTTTCCCCGGTTGACGTTGAAGCCAAAGAAACGGGGGCACAACCAGTAGTTCCCACACCCATTCCCATTCAATGATTGATTCGAATAGCTAAGCGAAGGCTGAATTGAATGGACGAGTAAGGATGGGAATACGAGCTCCTTCATCTCAGCTTGTGAGGGAAAGACGGCGATAGCGGATTCAGCATGGGAAGGTAGAACATGGATCTCGGTGTCCGGTCATCACGAAAGGAAGGACGCTTCGCTTGTCGGTTCGGATTGCTTCATCAGAGACACGGTCTAGAGAAGGAAGGTGTCATCCGTCGTCCGGTCTCCTTTGATTTGAATTTGATGCTCACTCCACTTTGAACTGAACTAATGTCGTATGTTAACGAGTCTGTCTGTGCACGTACGGTTTTCTTTCTTTCTCCTGGGCCCCTCTGGGGAAATCCTTTGCTGACTGCGGGCACCCTACTGGTCGAGTGGTTTTATCCCGATCCATAGTATGTTTCGACAGATGATTGATGAGAATGCGAGCACCTATGATCTTATGAAGCAGACGTTTTTTCCGTTTAGGTGCTTTCCCTGGTCTTTGCTACCGGGCAGGTGACTACGCTCGTTGCTTAGCCGAAAAAACGGCTAAAACTTAATGCGGCTTGGAAGACTCTTCGCTAACGAGGCAGCTATTACAGAGGAAGAATAAGAGGCAGGGGTACCAAGGAGACAAAGACAACTATGTAAGGCTTAGACCGTCGCGTATACTGCTTCTCTTTTTGGTAGTTTTCTCTTCCAGCACTACTTGTAGCTACCTATCCCTACAACTACTAAACGCTATGAAAGTCATATAACTGCTCTATAGCTATAAAACGTCCTCCTCCTATACGATATTATATAGAAAGCAGCTAGAAAAGCCATACAACTGCTATGCCTGCAATGAACCTGCTATGAAAACGATACACCTGCTCTACTGACCTGTGGCTCTACCATTTTTAGAGAAGAAAGAAGTCACAACACAAACACAAAGGAAAACTTAAAAGAACAACTACTTGATAAGGTAAGAGACAATACAAAGTAATACAGCAGTTATTCCAGTAACACACCAGCTATGCTATGAAAGTGGCCAACATTCGCTGAGTTGGCCGACAAGTTCATCAAGCAGTTCTGCTACAACATCGATGTCGTGCCCACTCGCCCTATAGAATGAATTGTTGGAGGCTTTACTTGACGAGTAGACCGTCAGTTACCCAATGAATCATTTGCAACATACGTGGGAAGGTTAATGGCCCTAGCAGCTAAAGTGAAAGTGATGCCTCCATGAAAATTATCAGACAGATATGGTTCTAAAGACCGCTAGTAACCCCCTGGTAAGTTACATCCTTTTAAGGTAAGGAACTTTTTTTATTTTGAATATTTCATCTGCAACGAAGATTGTTCTTGCAACCGATAGATGATATTTTTCAATAGCCTTTATTCTATTCTCCTGTTTCAAATGCTCGACTCGTTCCCAAATCAACTACTGAATTAGCTTTCCCTGTTTGAAGTCGATAACTGGGAGTAGTCCCCTGCTCTATAATCCGATCTAGATGGTCCCTCATCGAGGAAAGTAGCATTCAATGAAACTTCCTCTCAGCCGACCATGCCCTAATCTAGATTCCCTTTTTTGGTAGCCCGGGGCACTTCGAATGATTATGGTTCTCATCGACTGGATGTACTGAGACGCTCAACTACTTTAGTCGATTATTACGAAAAGTCTATTCGCCATAAGGAAAGGAAAGCCCAAGGCAAGTGCGGAGTTTCAGATCAGGAAACCTACGAGCTGACGATACGAGAGACCAAAAGCCTTCGTTCATCAACAGATGAAGAATGTGTTCCAGGTGAAGGCTCTGGAAGAAATACGGTTTTAGACCAGTTTACAGAGATCGGACCCCTAAGCTTTTCCGACCAAAGCTGAGGGGACCAAATACCATGGATCATGGACCTTTAACTTTCTGTAGTGAGGAAAGAGAGAGAGATGCCAGCCCGACTTAGACGACGGAGGCCTTCTCCGACGCGAGTTCGTACTCGTTTTATAAGTAGAAATCGGCATTGGGACTGTTTTATTTTAATAAGAAAAACCGCCAATAGCAAGACTCGTCACTAGCTTCTTCTCTTTCTTTTTCTATCCCATCCTGATTTTAGCATTTAGCTACGAGAATCACTCATCTAATCTCCTTTGCTCCGGCTGACCTCGATGCGGCTGTGCTGTTTGCTCTCACGATGCCATGTCCATAAGATAGAGCTCGTTCCTATCCTCCATACCTTTTTCGCCTGCTTTCTTTGAGGAGTTCCAGGGATGATATGGAATCTTCAATTTCTTGTTACATAGAGCAAAGGTCTACTCTATCTTCAAACTCGCCTTTGAAGGCAGGCAGGGCGGGCAGTTCATGTCCTAGGGCGGGAAAAGGAAGGGTAAAGAGCTTATCTTACTTAACGGATAAGGGATCGGAGAAGCAGCTCGAGAGAAAGGAAAACCGAGATCCGAGCTTGTAAGATTCGTGAGGGAAGGGATCAAAGGAAAGCTGAGAGTTGGAAGTGCGCTTCAAGTAGTCCGAGAAAGGGAAGTGAAATCATTCAAGAAAAGGCTTCGTCAATCAGCAAATTCTCGACCTGTTGAAATTCATAATGTTTCGAATCACTCTAAGTGCCTAAGGATTCCGACATTACCTTACTAGACCTTTCTAACTAGCGATACAGGCAGCCAAAACAAAGACAAATATCGGTCACAACGAGCTTCTCATCCCTTGGGGCTCCATTCTTCACCCTCTCTCTAAGCACTAAGGGATGAAACTCGTAACCACCTGTCTCTGGCTCTGGCTACCAATGCAACCCGTGACCTCAAGACAAGAGCCAACCCGCCTCTCCTTGCTCTAACGAACGGGCTAATCGCACTCCGACTCCCGTAACTACATTCCCCACCCTCTCCTCGAGGCAGGGATCACAGTCGAGATCTAAGGTAAGGTAGGTCTTTCGCGGAAAACCTTGGGACAGGTACCCAATTCCACTCCTAAAAGGCAATCTATTCTTGTATACCATTATTCCAGGAACAGAAAGACAACCTGAAAGAAAGACAGATTTCATTTCAAAACACGATCTAAATAAGCAAGAAATGGAAGGAAAGAAGTCTAAGAGAGGCCCTTAACGAACCCGTACCTTTCATTAGAATAGAAAGAAAAGGAAAGACTTGACTATGGAGATGAGGCTAGTGGACGGGCTCACCAACTTCAACCAGGCCTTTCATGAGAAGAAATAAAGATCTTAGCCGGAGGATCTATATTTTTAGATTGTTTGGAGAAAAAGTAAACCCCCTTAGCGGCATACGTGAATAAAAGCTATAAATATCGCTCTGCAAATCAAAGACTTCTGGTCGAGTAAGAAGGCTCAAAGCATCGACCTAATTCTACTAAATGAGACAATCTCTGCAACTTAGAAGAAAAATGAATTCTAATCAGTCTCGGATCACACCTCTCTCTCTAAAGAGTCTCCGGCCTTGTCCTTATGAATGAGCCTGGAAAGCCTATCCTCATGGTCGATGGCACCCTTTCATCCCGATCGACTTAGGCAGGGAAATGGAGGGCTAAACTGAGTGAAATTAGGGCTTATCCACGAATTCTACCAAAAGAGCCTCTCTCTCACTTTCAACTTAGCAGCATCATGAGCTTCCGGACTTTCGCACAAACACGCGACTAAGCCTCGTGATCTCAAGACATTTCGCTAGACATATATCATAGAGAAGTGTGAAAACCTTGTCTAATAGCCTTTCCTGCCATGAGGGGGAGGTCGCTGTTTGAGCCCTTTTGAAAGGCAGTCCGAGCTAGCTCTTCCCGTCAGTCCCGTCACCCTATCGATCACGCCTATTCGAAACCCGTAACCAGTCTCGAACTGCCGGGATTCGAACTTACACTTGAATCGAGATATAGCTAGTGGTGAAGGCATGAGTAATCTTTCTCTCTTATGTATTCATTATAGCGATCCTACATTTATTATACGAGTGACCGCTTCGCGATCGGTGTCAATTAAATCTTGGCTGTTTGCGGTGCATCTGAGACGCGGAGCAGATTGCCACTTAGGCTGGTAAGCATTGCCAACATTTCACACTTCTGGAATCGCATTTTCTTCTGTTCCAGGGCCCTACCAAAAAAGCTTGCTTCATTGGTTGATCGAAGCTCGTGCTTTCGATTTCCTGCTGCGCGAGAAAGTCTAAAATGCTCGCGCAAAGGGCTGCGACGATAGGGAGCCACGCGGACCGATCAAAAGCCGTTTTTCGTTATCCTAGACAAAACGCATAAGAAGTTTCCCTCTATGCCGGTGCAGCGAGACAGGGAGATCGTATCGAAAAAACTGCTTTTCCTCTCCTCCCCAGTTGAAGTAGAAGCGGATGAAAGCCTGGCTAGAGCGAATAGAAAGAGTGGATTGTTAAACTCACTGCCCGTCCTCCTTTTACCGGATGCTGATCTAGAAGCTAAAGCTAATCACCGGGCTCTAACCCTTTCAAAATAGAGGATTGATCACGCCGTCGGATTCGAGTACCTCTTACCGGTTTGCTCATCGCATGCTATCAGAGTAGAAGCTACATCACGCGGATGTTTGGGCATCTTTAAGAGTCACGTAGCTGCCCATCATCCCTTTCAAAAATGAGAGAGGACGTGACCCCCGTACGGTATGGCTTGTTACGGTACGGCTCGGTATAGAAAGGGACGAAGTAGTGGATGTGATGACAAGGCATCTCCGATAGTTTGAAGGACCCCATCGTAAGGCTTTCAGTCAAATCGCGGAGGGGGGAGAGAGAGAGAAAAGCCCGTCACTTACTCAGCCTTTGATCCTTCGCGCTGGCTCTGCTATGACTCTTTGCAAACTCCTTGCCCGACTTTACCTTTACCCGAAGCCTTCCCGGTGAACTTGCCCCGATTTCAATTGTCATTATGAAGGGAAAAAGCTCTTGAAAGGGCGCCGATTGAACTCTTATTTATTATCGGACATCATCAAATCTCATTCATCTGATTCGACGTTGATGACTAGACTATCTTTCTTCAATGTGGGTACCTGGTCGCTACACCTTGTCAGACTCTACCCCCAACAAAAATAGCTTGAAGAACTGTTGGGGCAGTAGCAGTCGGTAAGGCCCCCCACCACACTGAATGTTATTTCCTCAATACAAGACAGGCACAGGTGCGGAGCAATCGAATAGGAATTCAGCCTGCTTTTCTCAATCACAGCCGTCCTGGTCCTATCTTTCCTACTCTTTCCCAACCAAAGAGAAAGATTTCTCTCTCTATTCAACTGCCCGTTGCCCGTCCAAGAGCATTTGGCTTCAGAATACTTTTTTTTCTTTTTAATTTAAAGTTAAAGAAAAAAAAAAAAGAAAGCCAATTACCGACAAAGAAAACAACTGGATTGATCCTGTAAAGGTAGCATAACTGAAAGGGTTGTTGGATAGTAATGGTGCATTACAACATAAAGGCCCAAGTTGTTTGGTGAATTTTGAATAAAATGTTTTTAGGATGGGATGCAAAAAATGATAGTTTTGTTAATTTGTAGTGTAAAATTTTGTGGCTGTGGGTATTGAAGCGACAAGGAAGGTAGAGTTTAAGTTTAGGTCGGAGTGGTAGATTAAAGGTGTGTTTAGTTTACTAACATGTGTGGCCCTAATTCAATAAATATTCCCTTCCATGCGCTAGCTCAAACTAACTTCTGCAACCGTTTAATCCTTCAATCTCAATGGATTCGAGGTCAATGAAAATCTTAACTATTTGGCTCCACCTTCCTTTGATTCTATTACGTGTCCCATCGCCTTGGAGAGCCTTGCATGCACGTATGTTTCCCGTCAACAGAATTCTCCGCACAAAAACAATTCCCTCACAAGGTCACACCCCCTCCTTTCCTTAGTAAACCTCCTAACAACCCAATCACTCAATGCCACGTCCGCAAACAGTAAACCCTTATATCACAGATGTGAAATATTCCTCTAATGCGAGTTACCAGTAGCTGTGATCTTAACATATCCCCAGTGAGAAAATGGCTCATCACGCCAGACAATGCTCACTTCACAGCGCCTATTACAAAACTAAGGAAACCCAACCAATCAACAGTGGCCGCGTAGCTAAGACAATCAGCTTCGTTTTTGAACTGTCATGAAAGCAAAACGATGACCTCCTGTGTCGTTAGTTTTGTTACTTGAGCACGTTTCAGGTGCGCTTAGGCTTAAAACGCTCACCTGACAGCTCAATTTAAAAACCCCGAAACCCATGGATCAAACAAAATCCAACCACGTGTCCCAGAAGTAACAAACCATACAAGCGTCGTAATACTACTGGACTGTCGTTTGAATAACCAGTGGGAGGCCGTGCGAATAGAGTAGGCAAATAGTGAAAAAAAAACTAAATGACCGGGGTATATGCAATTGAGCTCTTTCGAGGGAAGCAATCGAAATGACTTCTAATGATCCGGCAAATGCAAATAAGGTAGACCCAGGTACGCCTGGGACTGGATTGAATCCTTGCTTGTTCCAATCCTAGTAAGGAGCTTAAGATCTGATTCACTGAATGGAATCACCCCCCGGGGTATAAGTAGGCTGCGGCCAAATAACGAAAAAGCATAGATAAACAAAGCTATTCAAAGGGGGGAGGAGCTACCCCATTAAAAAAGGGGACCAACGGAAAAAGATCCAGGAATTGTGAAATTGTAAGATTCGGCCTTTCTCAAAAGGGACCAAGGATGCGCAATTTAGCATCTATTAGCAAGGGAAGGGGTGTCGTCGAAGCCCCGGAGCTATGTGTGGCCTTCTTCTTTCGAAGACATAAATCGCCCTACCCTAGGCCTCTGATTAATAAAACTTGGTCTACCGGTGGGGCTGACCACCTGTTGTGTTATTCTCATACGTTTGCTACTCGGCGAACAACTCAAGGAAGAGCAACTCGTCTTATTCGTGTCCGATTGTTCGGAAGCCTCTTCTTCCCAACCCAGATCCTTGCCCGAGCCTTTGTTGACCATGCGGAAATCCTGGGGCAAAGGCTTTGAAACTCCCGGATGATATGAAAGCACTGGAGTCTCTTCGTTCCCGTGTGGACGATTAACTAAGAAGTCTATTTAGAACTGGTAGAACAAACTGGGTTGGAGAAAAGACGTACACTAAGTACGTCGAACCTTTAAGAATCGATGAAGCTTCCGTGGGGCCGCCTTCTGCTTGAAAAAGTGGAATCGCTTCAACACGAATACGAATGCTCCTTTGGAAGTGGCGTAGGTCCCCAAAACTTCGAATTTTCCAAAAAAAGTGACTACAGGCCTCATATAGAGGAGAGGCAGTGATTGATGAAGAACAGTGGGAGAAGATTAGGGTTCTATGGCCACCCTGATACAATCAATAGAAGCAGCACATGAAATTGTCTAAGGTTTTTTAAGAACAAGTCAGACATACCATGGGTTTGTTTTTGGAGGTGATTTCAACGAGAGAATATCGAATACAGATAAAGAGGGAAGAAGGCTTTTTCCTAATTGGTTGATGAGGCAAGACAGGCAATTTCTGACTGTGCCCTCATTGATCTGGGCTTTGAAGGCTACCCGTTTACCTGGAGCAATGGTCATCCCCAGCCTTCCCCTTACTCTCTATATGCGAGACAGACTGTTTAGAGTATGGGCTTCCAAAGAATGGCTGGACATTTTCAAATGTTCGAGTGTAAGCCATTGAGATTCCCACTACTCTGAACATTTGCCCCTTTTCTTTAAAACCTAGCACGGAAAAGAAAAAACCAACAAACCTTTCCAATTGGAGGCTGTTTGGTGCAAAGATTCAGGCTGCGAAGAAGTTCTCACATCAGTGTGGGAATAAAGAAAGAATCAAGGTGCTGCTCAGGGTAAAGCTAAAGAAGATCAGAGCTTGTAGGGTGGGATTGTTTAGATGGAGTAGATAGACTCTTGGCAATCTTGCTCGACAGTAGAAAGAGAACCCGATTGAAGCAAAGTACCTTGGATCCTTTCTCTAAGCAGGAAATCAACAACATGAATAAGGAGATTGATCAGTTGCTGGCATCAGAAGAGGTGATGTGGAAGCAGAAGAAAAAGTTTCCTCAAAGAAGGAGATCGAAAGTTTCTTCCATACACAGGCTTCAATTAGAAGAAGAAGAAAGAGGAAAAACCAGGACAAGAATGGAATGGTCTTTGGTATGATGACATTCATGGGCATGGGATAGAACAGGGGCATAAGTTCTACAAAACGTGTATGTTAAGTTAAGCATGACGATTGGTTCCTCTCCGGTCTGCTGTTGGGCCGGCACCTGGTCAGTAAAGTCTTAAAGCAGCGAGCATCAGATCGTCAGAATGGTTAGCTTCAAACTAATTCTTTGAATGCGTAACTTCCTTTTGTCTTTGAGAAGCCTAATTTGTTGTGTTTTCCAGGCATCTTGCTTCCTGTTGGGACCTGGTCTACGACGACTTCCTCCGTTGAGGATCCTTATTCAGGTCTCATGGTTCTTCAGTCGATTGGGCATACTTCCTTCTGAAGTTGATTGGTGAACAAAGGAATTTAGTACGGAACAGTAAAGAAATAGAAGAACATGACTGTCGACAGCTTTCAAAAGAAAGAAAAAGGAGTGAATCTCAGCAGGGGCCCATCAGCCCCGATCTTTGAAAAGAGAAGAAAGATATGCAGCTTGCTTGCGGCTTGTTAAAGGGATCTTTCCTTCCTTCTCTACTTGCTTCGTGATACCCTCTCTTGGAAAAGAACCCGAGGCACCTCTTTACTGATAAAAAGAATAGATAGAAAGAATGGCTTGGCTTATGATTTGAACCACTAGCATCTACTTTCGAACCATTCGCCTCTACTCTTTGTTGTGAAGCTCATTCCCCGATCAGATCATCCCCTACATCAAATGAGTCTGTTCTACACTTTTATGGTCGAAAGACTAAATCTTCCCAAACCAAACCGGAAGTACATACTTTTAATGAAGCTTTCTTTCCCTCGTTGGTACATTACGGGTTCAGCCCTTGTTTTCCGCGAAGAGAAAGGATTCCACACCTTTCAGATTCATAGTCTTTCTGGCAAGGCTCGGGTGCACGCTACCCTCTAGAAGCGGATTCTGTTCCATGAGATACGTCCTTTCGCATCCTACTCGGAATATGAACACACTGGTTCCCACTTCATCGCGGCAGCTATCAGGGCAGGCATTGCTTGGTTCTTTTTTTTTTTCTCTCTGAAAACTGGGTTTTGAGCTGCAGCAGCTGCTGCCACAGGAGAGGACCTTCTTAGGATAGCGGGCTTAGTCAGCCCAACATAGGTTTTCAACCAAAAAAAGGGGGAAGTTCCCGTGATTTAAGGTTTTTGGATATCCTACCCTAAGACGAGAGGATTGGGCTTATAACAAGACAAGACCCATCGGTGGATAAGATCACATCTTCATTTCAAGAGGTGTACACGTTAGGCCTCACTCAAGGTAATGGGCAAACCCTAATGAATCCAAACAAATTGGATCTTATTGTATGACAAAACCACAGATTGGGCTGGAGTCAAAGCCCCCCTATTTAAAGTCGATCATAGGGCCCAGACAGCCTATGAGTCCATTTTCCTAAGGTGACAAAGAGTGGGCCCAACATAGAACCCCAAGCAATCTAACAAGCACACGCTGTCACACAAGACAGGGTGGATCTTTGGGAAATTAAGAAGCTCTCTAGTGTGATGTCTCCTTATAAGTCCGGTTACCCACTGGCAGGAAGCCCCCATTGTGCCTCTCAAGATGGGCTAATTAAGGTGGCCTGCCTCGCCTTGCCCGGGCTTTGGAAACCCCATCGAAGTCGAATTCCCATTCCAGGCCGTTCTGTTCGCTATCCGAGTCAGTCCCAGTCTGGGAGAAGGGGAGGCCCCTTCTGAAACGGAAGGTCCGTAGATTCATTTCAAAAAACAGGAATGTCAGAGCAGTTAGTCCGCATGTCCCTAACTACCTTGTTCCTGATTGCTTTCTCATTCAAAAGGTCTCCCTGGAAGTCGCCGACTCCTGCATTTTCCAAATGGACCAGCAGACTACCGATTTCAGGCGATACAATGGGTCTACACTATCAGAATCTTGGTTCCCCATGAGCTTTCGACCCACCTTGTCCCAGTCAGAAAAAGCGAGTTTACGTAGTTCCATACCCAGGAGCAGGAGATCTAGACGCAGTAGAGGGAGCAAAGGCAGTGATCTGTTCCAGCCACATATACAGATCGATACCCTGCATCAGTAGCAGCACCTGTAGAAGTACCGCCATTACTAGTAGCAGCAGAGTAAGAAGCAGAGGGTGACGGAACGGAATTCAAAGATGCTTATGGGCCTTATTCGACCACGATCTTCATGGTATTAACTGTACCACTTAACAGAATGGTACAAAAAACATCATTCAGATAGTTCGGGCACAAAGAAAGAGTGCCAAATGTGTGACCAAGATGAATGACAGGGAGCACAATCTGTACCTGTAACACTGAAATAGCATAGCACTGACTGACTTTCTGTACTGGTTACTGCTATAGCTAGTGTTAGTGCTGTACTGGTGCAGGATCCACTCCGAGAAAGAAAGAACTCCGAGGAAAGAAAATGACTACATTAGTAGCCCTTTTTCTGAAGAGCAGCAGAGGCAGTTGATCGTGCTACTCAAGGAGTTTAGGGATTGCAAGCTTGGGATTACGACGAGATGCCTGGACTGGATAGGCAGTTCATCGAGCATAGACTTCCAATCAAGGAGAATGGAAAGCAACCGCCGAGAAGGATGGCTAACGATAGGAAGAAAGCAAAGGCACTAGATTGATAAGTCTGACTGACTATTGGACTCTCAATGAGAGATTGATAGGGATGGAATAAGATCGGAGAGAGAGAGCGCTTAGTACACGTGGGACTTCCGCCTTCGGATCAATGAGACAAGGAGTTACTCAGAACTGTAGTTAGGGCCTTTGCCAAAGGAATTACATGGAACCGTCGAGCTCCTGTCTCGTCACTTAGAGAGCATACCATCGTTCGACTTGCATGTGTAAAGCATAACGCTAGCCTTCCCCATTGCCTGCTGCCTCGGGTAGTCGAAAAAGGCTAAACGAGCGCAACGAGACGCGTTGAATGAGTTGGGTGTAAGTGGCACCCTCCAGAGAAAGTCACGGCCCATCCCATGCTGTCCCACCAACAGTCCCCTTTACTGCTTTAATGCAGTCCCCGGTTATTAAGCCGATTGAAAGCTAGGCCCCCTGGTACCATTTCTTTGTAGTATGGTCTTTCATCCGCTGCAGTCTTTCCACCCAGATCGATAAGATCTCACCCGAGACTGATTCTGAAGCCGAGGTCCGGAATGGAATGGTTGATTTGACTTCGTAACCTCTACCACCTTCTAATTCTTTCTATAGTCCGGTGTGAGTGGAAAAGGAAAGAGATAACACAATTTAGGAATTTTAATCTAAATACATTTGCAACTGGCTTTATATACGCACTTTCCATTGCTTTCTTGTCTAAATAAAACGAACCCTTTCTTCCTTTCTGTCTATCACTTGCTGGCTGGATTTTACTTGCTTGAAGCCGGAGGATGGGAAGAATCTTTAGGAGTGCAGCCTCTTAGAGTAGCCCTAGAAAAAAAAAGTGCTGCTTCAAGGGCCCGTGCTCACATGGATTCCCCGGTTAAGATAGCCTTATTATACCTTCCCAGCGAGAAAGACTCCAAGGGTGCGCTTGCTTCTTTTAAGACTCCAACTGGCACAGCAACTCCATCGGCCCCAAAAAAAGAACTGGCCTGGAACAATAGGAAAGCAGCCATCTTTTTTTTTATCCTGGCTTAAAAGACTCCTGCTTCAATGGGGAATGAAAGAAGACTCGGACAATGCAAAGGAATAGATAAAGGGACGGGAAAGCAAGAATAGGCTGACATCATCATTTTTTGGATTCGCTACATGAATTAGTTCAGTGAGGGGGGATCCGACTCAGATAGAAGGGGGAATAGACTGGAATCCTTTGGGGAAGAGATTGAAGATGTCTTGGCCTCAGCCACTCATAGAAGAGGAAGGGGACCAGACGAAGAAGAAGCACTAGCATTCAGCTCTAAGGGTCTTTATCATCCTTGTTCTAAGGGATTGTCCGAAGAGTTAGAATCTGTCCCCGGGGTAAGGAACCCTGCTTAGCCGGAAATTGAAGAGAGAGCACAGCAGCGAGTGAAGACCGACTCACGCCTGATTTTAGGACAACTTAAGGGGCATATCTTTCTACTAGGTCTTTTACGGCGGCATCATATCCATCTCCCTTAGGGGAAGCACTAGCCCAGGCAAGATCTTCAGTGGGAGACTTTGAAACTAGGAGATAATTAGTCATTCCTGGTCGAAGAAGAGGGAGAATAGGGGGTTTCCGTATTTTCGGAGAGTAAAGAAGGTGTTCAGTGCTCAGAGATGACAAGGAAGGGTTCTCAGTGTTGAGAGCGGGAGGCCTGGGTAGAAGGGCAGTTTCAGGAGAGCTGGGAGTTGGCGAGGGGATCAGGTAAGTAGTTACCAAATGAATCGAGTTAGTACCCTAAATGGAAAGCGAGTCTTCTTTATGATAGTAAGAGATATAAAGAACGCCCTATCCCGGTATTCTTCCTTCTACTCTTTTCTTTCGGTTGTCTTATACCCATCCGTATAGAAAGAAAAATGTCCTGTGGGGTCTCACAGGTCTCTTACGCCCGCTCACAGAGTGGGGAGTTGACTCAAGAATAGAATAGGTTGGTATAAATAGAACGTGTCTTGAGGCAAAGGTAAGCCCTACCACCCCTATCACAAGAGTAGCAAGCAAGTGGAGTGAGACGCTCGAAATATCTTAAGAGAAGAAAAAAAAAACAAGAAACTAGATCCTTACGTTACGCTCCTGGGACTCCTCGGCACAGGGAGTACGGGCCTTCATCTCCAGGAGAAAAGCATCGAGTGCGCGGGCGCAGCTTTCGACAAAACAAATTCATTCATTCTCGAAGTTATGGCGGAATGCAGCAAATCCCCGGCCGTGTGCTGGCCCTCCACACGTTCGTGAACCGATCGAGAAAGTGAAGTACCGGAGGCTTTTTCGGAATTTCTCTTTCGGAAGATGGAAATGACTGTTCAAAATTTCACCTAGATTAAAAAGAATTGGCTTATGAAATGTTTATTATTAGCAGCTCTCGCACTTGAAAGCTTATGCCGTAGAAGCTGACATCAGGCTATTATTGGCGTTTTATCTGCATCTTCTCGACCAAGGAAGGGGTTCGCTTTGTTTGGCTCGCAAGGACTCGACCAGAGGACTTCCCTCGTAGAGTGGCGTCTTTTATAATACTCGAGTCTCTCGGTGGGAGTTCACGCTCTTTTGGCTTACTTTTAGCCACGCGGGGCGGCTATCCGCATGTGTTCCAAAGTGACGTCCATTTTTTGGTAATGGGTCGAGAGAAAAGTTTTGAATTCAACCTCTCCTTATACGCTCTAAAAAGGGGTCATGGACTCCTTTTTGTTTAGGACCCCCCTTTTTTTGTAGAAAAAGAATTTTTGTAGCCTGGTGTGGAATCACCATCATTACACATGAATTCTTAGTCTGGCTGCTGCCTCCTAGCCGCCGCCTAGAGTGCAGCCTGCCTGCTGAAGACCGTAACGTAAGTAACTCAGTGCTCCATACGGGGGAAATGAAAGCAGAATTCGTTCGGATCCTCCCACATGTTCAATCTTTTTTTAGCGGTTTCCCCAGAGATCTTTATCATTAATGCAACCTCCATTTTGCTCATTCATGGAGTTGTATTTAGTACCTCTAAGAAATATGATTATCCGCCGTTAGTCAGTAATGTGGGTTGGCTTGGATTACTTAGTGTTGCGCGCCTAGGAGGGCAGCGCGCTTGGGGATGCACAGGAGCGAGCCCAGCCCCCTAACCTAATGCGGCACCGGGTTTGGACCGCAGGGAACCGTAGCATGGGGGACGTCTGATCCTTTTGCCGCCGCAAGGCTGGCTAATCGTACGCAGCAGGTTCAAAGACCCCTGGTTCTGGAAGGCACATGAGTCCGAACGCTATGTTGAATGTGCGACCGACACTACACTACGTAGGTACCTGTGCAGGTGAGGCGTCGGTCGGTCCTAGAAACGGCGGCAGCGGCGCGAAGAGTGAACGACCGGGCGTGCTGCAACCTAGGGATCACCAAGCAGCTCTTTCGCTCTATAGGGATCGGGAGGGCATAGCACAATTCTTCTTGGAGGAGGGTTGGTTTGCCCGGGTGACTGATCCTGCCATAATGTACTCCTACCGCGTCGGCAACCGAAGTCGAGCATACATACGACGATCTTCATGCGTGAATAGCCGGGAGGAAAGAAAGGGCAGTAGATGATAATTAAAATGGGCGCCGCGTCTGGACGGGCGGGCGGAATAGATTAGCGAAAGGTGCCCTGCCATGGAGCACGGAATATCCCCAGTCTCATGTAAGACAACTAAATGCACCTCGAGGCCGAGGAACGTCGGGGACCTTATCGAGCACAGGATAGGCAATTGAGAGATAGAGCTAGCCTATTCGTTATGGGGAAGCAATGCTCCGGCCGAGTAGAGCTTACCTCAGGCACCTGGTTTTCTCCGGCGGCTTAGCTGGAGAGGCCGGTTTGGCTTCCTCTCTGGCGGCCACTTTCCTTACCTTGCCCACGCTACACTCCCACTCCAGGCTACGCCTGCTGAGCAAGATGCATTGCTATTTCCTCTTCTGTGGACGCCACCGGAATATGATCCGGGACGGGAAGAGAAAGACTTTTTTCTTCGGCGGGCTTTCTCTCGTAAAGCCAAAGATGCCCCAAGACAAGGTACAACTGTTATTAGGAAGGGGACATGATCAATAGAACCTGGCTGGATCGGGGCTGGGATAGTGGCGCCCATTCCTAACCAGTTCCGAAAAGGTTCCCTCATACTGGAGGCCCCGCTTAGTGATCGGTCCGCTAGTTCACGCAAATCCGAAGAAGTTATCACGGACGAGCCACATGCAGGGAAACTTGCACGTGTGGTTCTGGCCGGGCTTTCCTGAGGTATCTAATAACCTTGCTTCTGCTCGCCGCTGGCGCACCTCTCCTAACTATTGCCCATTTATTCTGGAATAATTTTTTTAGGAGGGACAATTTTACATATTTCTGCCAAATCCTTCTATTATTAAGTACGGCTGGTACCATTTCGATGTGTTTCGATTCTTCCGAACAAGAGAGGTTTGATGCTTTTGAATTCATTGTATTAATTCTACTTCCTACTCGCAGTATGCTCTTTATGATCTCGGCTCATGATTCAATTGCCATGTATTTAGCTATTGAGCCTCAAAGTTTATGTTTTTATGTGATCGCAGCATCAAAAAGAAAGTCTGAATTTTCCAC